ATAGTTCCCTTAACTACATTTTCTAAACGAGCCAGAGCCAACCCGAGCTGGTCTTGTAAAAGATCCGCTACAGAGCGAATACGTTTATTTTTCAAATGATTCATATCATCAAGTGTACCCATTCCAAATTTCATCCCAATCAACTGATCGGCAGCTGTTAATATATCTCGTGGTAACAAAAATATATTGTTCTGAGGTATATTAAGATTGAGTTTCCAGTTAATATTTCGGCGACCAATCTTTCCTAATTCACACCTTTGGTGAAAGAATTTTTTTTGTAATTCCTTACATAAGGATTCAGAAAATATTGGATCCCCACCTACACAATAAAATTGTTGATAAAACTCCAAAATAGCATTTTCTTTTGACCCAATTTTTTTTTTCTCCTTATCGGTCAAGAAAGATAAGAAAATTTCAGGGTAGCAAACATTCTCTAGAATTTCTCTTAGATTCGAACCCATAGCTGATGATAGAACTAGAATAGATATTTTCTGTTTCCTACTCACACGAGCCCATATTCTTGCTTTTTTATCAATCTCTAATTCTAACCTGCCTCCCCAATCTGATATTATGGTGCCGGTATAGACCGAAATCCCGTTCTGATCCAATTCTGACTGGTAATAGATACCAGGACTTTGCAATATTTGATTGATCACAATTCTGTATATTCCGTTTACTATAGAAGTTCCAAGGGAATTCATTAAAGGAATGTTTCCAATAAAAATTCTTTGTTCTTGCATATTCCTACTGGTTTTCAAAATTAATCCCGCGGATACATATAATTCAGAAGAATATGTAAGTGATTCATAGACAGCATCTCGTTCTTTTATCAGAGGTTCTACCAATTGATATGTTTCCACAAATAATTGAAATGCAATTTCGTGATCTATATCTTCAATTTTTGGAAATTTAGAAAGTTCTTCTATTAAACCCTGATCAATAAACCGATAAAACCCTTCAAATTGTATCTGATTAAATCCGGGTATTGTAGATGTTCCCTCTTTTCCATCCCCGAGCATCTTTTTTGAATTTACCATTTATCCGTTTATTGAAAAAATCCCATCCCATCTCTCATTCTTCACCGAATCATATCCATAGAATTCGATCTAGCAATAATGGAATTTCTATTCTGTTTACTGAATCACATGAAATTTTATCCAACTCCAAGATATATGAAATACGTATGAACGGAGACTAGATTCAATTGGAATTTTTTATAAGAAAGAGATCCAAATGGAACAGAATTGAGAAATACCACTGGAACTTATGGAGTTTTGTAAACACTAGAAAAAAAGTCATTTCATTTTCACCTATGATATTACATATTCCAATTCGATTGCATACCATAAAAAAATGTATTCATGATTGGATCTGTTCGAGCAGATAAACATATAATAAATAGAAAACTTTTTTGTTTTTTGAACCACGGTACTTTTTCATGTATTTTTATTTCATTGTTCAAAAAAATATTTGCAGAAAAGAGATTCATTTTGACCTATTTTGAATAGAATATTTCGAATATCATTGAATTTAAGTAGGTAAGAAAACTTTTGTTTTTTTATTTATTAATTTTGTTTATTATTAAAATCAAAAAGAATGCACAGATATATATGTCTCTTTTTTTCTTTTATTGTGGTACAGTTCTATTTGGGACAGCACATGCTGTGCTCTATCAAAAATTCAATTTTCTCTTCAATGTATTCAATGAAAAATTGAAATACAAAAATTTATTGAGAATTACTCCTCAAAAGCATCCCTAGAGAGATAAAAAACCCCATTCTAGAGCTATAGCTCTATAACACAACGTAACGTATGTTCTGATTCTGGGGTTTACATATACTCATGATTACTGTTATAATTGAAATTGAAGAAGATTTCTTTTTAATTGAAAAAACTCAATATGGATTAGTTATAAATACATTTCTCATGATTTTCTTATATTATTAGAAATAAAAAATTGTAGATTTGAATTCAAAAAAGGTCATGAATTTACAGTCATTTACAGTCAGTCAATAGTTAATAGTTCTGATTTGTACTGGATTCTATATTTTGTGACTGAAAATCTATATATTTTTTTCGGAGTTGAAAAAAAAAAAGAGAAAATTTGAATCTAGTTTCTATCGTTTTGGCGGCATGGCCGAGTGGTAAGGCGGCGGACTGCAAATCCTTTTTCCCCAGTTCAAATCCGGGTGCCGCCTCAACAACAGACTTGAAATCCCCTATTATAACATATAACAAACGTAGGACTCGAGGTTCTATTCTCTAACCTAAAGTGTTGCCTATCAGATTCAAGGAAAACTTCAAGTAGGGGAGGGAAATCCGTCTGAGTCTTCAATTAGATTGGATAGGCGGAGAAGGAATTAAATTAACCGTTTTGTAAAGGACCTAAGATACTTTGGATACAGACTCCTGAAAGTCTCGGAATGCTCAGATATTCAATCAATATTAGATTAGATGAAGAATTGCCTTTCGTTTTACTTCCAAAAATAAAAAACGATAAAAGAAAGAAAAAGTTTTCTTCTTTCCACATATGAGTCAGATTCCTTCGATAATTCGAAAAGTGTCCGTTTACTTGTGTTTACATCTTGTTGATTCTACTCGAAATTCTATAATAAGAATAACTCATTATAAGATAAGTGGATTTTTTGGAGTAGTTCATCAATGGTGCCCAAATACCTCTCCTTTTTTTTGACTCTGCACCAGCCATTTCACTATTATTAGTGAACAATAATGGAATAGTTTCTTCATATTCATAGAAATAGGGGACAGAATTCACATGGATATAGTAAGTCTCGCATGGGCTGGTTTAATGGTAGTTTTTACATTTTCCCTCTCTCTCGTAGTGTGGGGAAGAAGTGGACTCTAGAAGTACTCCTAATTGCGGTAATAATGAAACTCTATCAAGCTGTATCAATTGTTTTAGTTTTCTAGACCGGTCGGCAATTTTTTTTAAGATTTTGTTTGAGAAATTGGATTTATGTTTTGTTTTATTGACTCATTTTCTATTTTTATATCAGGGTTTACACCGTTAACCATTCATGGGGTAACCCCTTTTTCGAAATCTGAAGAAGTTTCCATAGAATTCGGATTATCTGTATTAAATAGATCAAACCAACAACTGAAATTGAGAAAGTATGTACATACATTTCATATTCTATTTCATTTATATTGACATTTATAAAGAAAAAGAGAGATATAGGTGGATTCCTTTAGAATAAGATATTTCACTTGTACATTACAATAACCATAATGGCTAGTATGGTAGAAAGAGATCTCTTTCTACCATACTGGCGGGCCCCTTAGGATACTACTACTACTGAGTCTACTGCATTCCTTTCATTTAAGACAAGAAATTGAAATCCTTTTTTTTCATTGTTTGTTTCATTGTATAGTAAAATAGTATTCAAATTAATTATTTTGACTAACAGTTTTTACGTAAATTATAAGCAAAAAAGCAGTAGGAACGAGAATGAAGAGTGCAGTAGCAATAAATGCAAGAATATTGACTTCCATAATTTAATCGTTTATTAGTTATTTTTTTCTTTGGAATATCTCGGGATTTAATCCCATAGAGATGAGAAATCTTTCACTTGTAAACTCACTCAGATTAATTAGATTTCGATGATATCGAATGAAAGAAATATCATGAATAACAATATCGGAGCTATAAAATCGATTCATCGTCAAGAATTTAATAGTATAACATAGGAACAGGAAGATCTTTTAGCCACACTGAATACATCATGAGATTCCTGATCCAATCAAAAAAGATTTCTTTATGATTCTTTTTCCCCGCTTTCTTTTCTACAACCTAGTACTTGCCTTGTACAATAATCTGATGAAGTATCATAAAAAACCTTTTCTACTTCGCTTGTTTACAAAAAGAGTTTCTAAAGAACCCGAAATAAACAATAGAAATCAAATAGAGAAAACAAGTACGAAGTTCAATTTGAAATTTTAAAAATTTTTGAAGGGTCTATCATCTTGTTGGAAAACCAAGAAGGGGAATGTGATAAAGACGGGTCCCAGTAAAAAAACTCAAATATTCCAAAAAATTAACTATTTAAATTTTCTTAGGAATTTTTTGTTAGACATCGACTCGAATCTTTAAAAAGAGCATATTCATTAGGGAAGACTCATTTTCTCTTTATTTTTTTAATATCCTCTTTTCTTGGTTGGATTCGAACGATTTTCAATCATAGAAAGAAAAGTATATACAGTTATTCTTGGCAAACATATTATACGCTATCCTATTCCATTTTCCTACACGAGTTAATGGGAGATTAATTGACAAAAAGCAGAAACCCCGTACAGTATCTCTTTCTTTAAGTGTTGAATGCTCTCAATAATTCTAATTATACTAATTTCATTATGTCTCTCTACCATCAATTGGTGCTAGTTAAAATAATGGAAATACCCCTTTCTTTTGCTTGATGAAAAAAGAAAAATTAAACAAAAAGATCAACGAAACCATTTGGATCCCCTTGCCCAGAAACAAAAAGGGGAGTTTATGTCTTTTTTTTTATTGAATCCGCCGGGACTGACGGGGCTCGAACCCGCAGCTTCCGCCTTGACAGGGCGGTGCTCTGACCAATTGAACTACAATCCCATGGAAATCAAGTGGGTAACTTACATATTCCTTCTTATGATTTCATTTGAATCATTTCAATTTTAGATTCAAATTAGTGTTTTGTAACAAAGAAAGTAACAAGTGATATATTGATATCTATATGGATATCACTTTAGTGATAGCAAGACGGATTACTAGTAATCCTTGCATTATTATCAAATCCATTGATAATCTCTTTTTTACAATAAAATAGAGATCATTTTCTCGACTCTGTTCATTAAAGTTTATATTTAAAGGATCCATATCGGGATCCTGAGCAAGATCAAGATCGGATTTTTTTTATGGAAACAAAAAAGTAACTAGACACAAGAAAAACAGAAAAAAGGAAAGTCGAAATAGACCCCGAAATTTGACCTTTTTGCTGACCCTT